AAAGAGATCGATTTGTAAAGAGAAACGGTCTCAATTAATCAATGTTAATCAATCGAATGGATGAATACATCAAATATTTGGCAGAATACATGAAATGAATTGAAAAAAAAAAGAAAGTCATAACAAAAAGAAATGGTAATGGGAGCATTTGTCCTATATGTGCAAATGGAAATCAGGCGGATCTTTACCCGGAGTAGAGCATAAACCTAAAAAGATTAACGAGGCCCATTCAAGAACAAGAAAATGACATCGTGATTTGATTTGGATTGGATCTCGATGAAATAATACATCAATGAAAAGTTAATTCGATAAGTTTAGTGAATTTTTTTTTATATTAAAATATTAAAAGGAAAGGCTCAAAACTCGTCTTTATTGAAAAATCGAATAAAAAGCCCTTTCTTTAGAAACCTGCTATGAAAAAAAAAAAAAGAAAGAGGGCTGGAAGCTACACATTGATTCTTTTTTTTTTCGAAATTTTTTTTTGAACCGTATGCGTCAAAAGGTGCATGTACGGTTCTTAAGGAATACAATTTGACCCTAATCAACCGACTTTATCGAGAAAGATTACTTTTTTTAGGCCAAGAGGTTGATAGCGAAATATCGAATCAACTTATTGGTCTTATGGTCTATCTCAGTATAGAGGATGATACCAAAGATCTGTATTTGTTTATAAACTCTCCTGGCGGATGGGTAATACCCGGGGTAGCTATTTATGATACTATGCAATTTGTACGACCAGATGTCCATACAATATGCATGGGATTAGCCGCTTCAATGGGATCTTTTATCCTGGTAGGAGGAGAAATTACCAAACGTCTAGCATTCCCTCACGCTTGGCGCCAATGAGGTTTTTATTTGATAAAAAAAAAAGACTATGCCTTCGCCCTATGAAATAGGAATATTAAGTAATAATAGCATGGCACTTGGAATTCGATATGAGAAAGTTTTTTTTATTGTTTTTTCAAAACATTAGATTATGTATCGAAAAAGTAGTATGAGATAAAGGGTATTTCCGATTTTATCTTATTTATCGGGAGTCCAGTTCAGCGTCACAAACTTTTTTTTTACACTATTGGACTCTTAACAATATTTATGTTATGAAAGAGTGCAAAAATAAAAAAAAAACACATACATTCTTTTTTACTTTTTTATTTGATCGGCTCAAAAAGAAACTTTGGGATTGCTGAATCACAGACAAAAAAATCAGAAATATAGAAAGCAACGGAGCCATCATAGTATTTTTTAACTACTTGGAAAGGAAGGATGGTAATTTGATCATTTACCAATATGGGTCTGATAGAGTCTATTTTTCTCTTTCTTTGATCGAAAGTAAGGGTCAATTTTATTGTTATTGTAGAGCCGTATGCAACGCACAAAAGATGCCTGTACGGTTGGTCAATTCTATCTTTTTTTTGCTTGTTATTCTTTATCTTTATTTTTTTTTCCTTTCATCAGGCGAGATAGAGGAACCCTTTATTATGTTATATCATCAGGGTAATGATCCATCAACCTGCTAGTTCTTTTTATGAGGCCCAAACGGGAGAATTTATCCTGGAAGCGGAAGAACTACTGAAACTGCGTGAAACCCTCACAAGGGTTTATGTACAAAGAACGGGTAAACCTTTATGGGTTGTATCCGAAGACATGGAAAGAGATGTTTTTATGTCAGCAATAGAAGCCCAAGCTTATGGAATTGTTGATCTTGTAGCGGTTACCTGAAAATAGCATAGATTTCGCGCAACTCCATGATTTGAGATTTTATCTTCTTACTATTCCATTTATTAACTAAGTTTAATAGATAGAATGTTAATAGATAGAATAGAAACTAAAAGTAAGTCACAATCATCTGGTTAGGATCGATCTAAACCGGCCAATTATGTATACAATTCAACATGCCAACTATTAAACAACTTATTAGAAATGCAAGACAGCCAATCCGAAATATCACGAAATCCCCTGCTCTTGGGGGGTGCCCTCAGCGTCGAGGAACATGTACTAGGGTGTATGTGCGACTCGTTCCGATCATGAGCTGGCCCAAAAAAAGGAAAGAAAACCCTTTTTCCAGTATCCATGATCAATACCGATCAATAGGATAGAATGGAAAAACAAACTCTATTCACTATCTAAAAATAAGAAAATCTATCATCTCCCTCTATTGTGTATGAAATTTATGGTTACCATTGGGTGCAAATCCAATCACCTCAATTTAAGATGAGAAGCAATTCTCCATTGGTCGCAAATGGTTATCCATTAAGCGGAGGAAATCTTATTTAAAACCAGAAAGATTAGGCTTCCACCTCTTGCCAAGAACGGACTAACAGGGTCAGCTACCCAGCTAACCTTCATAATTAAATACCGTTACTGTATAGGTAGATCTGATTGTGAAAGACCTATTACTAGATAATTCATGGGTAGAGCCAAAGAATGTGAACTATACAAGTTACCAATAACATTGATTAAATCAAGTAAAGGCTCCGGTGTATAGAGAAGACCTCACCGTTTAAGAAGTAACCATAGAAACGATGGAATCCACTATTTCTTTATCTATTTAGATTTATTTTTCAAATTGACTATATTTTCTTTTTGATACCTAGTAGAATACACTTTATTATTTTCAAGTGAAATGCCTAGAAAAAGAAAAAAGCAAAAATCGTGGTGGGGAAGGTTATAGTAGCCAAAGCCATTGGAATTGTTATTTTATACATTGGAAAAATCCGTTTTGTTATTACTAGACTAGGAAAGGGGAAAAGAATAACTAAAAGAAAGGAGAAATCAATTAGTTATTCGTCAAAGTTTAATTTCATTTATTCAATGACCAGAATTAGACGGGGATATATAGCTCAGCGACGTCGAACAAAAATTCGTTTATTTGCATCAAGCTTTCGAGGGGCTCATTCAAGACTTACTCGAACTATTAATCAACAAAAAATAAGAGCTTTAGTTTCGGCTCATAGAGATAGGGATAGGCAAAAGAGAATTTTTCGTCATTTGTGGATCACTCGGATAAACGCAGTAATTCGCGAAAAGGGGGTATCCTATAGTTATAGTAGATTCATACACGATCTGTACAAGAGACAGTTGCTTCTTAATCGTAAAATACTTGCACAAATAGCTATATCAAATAGGAATTGTCTTTATATGATTTCCAACGAGATCATAAAATAAATAGATTGGAAGCAATCCACCGGAATAATTTAAACAGAGTTCCCCGGAGAATGAACTCCGGGAGGGTAGAGTAGAAATTAATATGATAAACTATGATAAATTGATCAATAAAGTAATCAAAATCAACGAACACGTTCAATAAAAAAAAAAAAGGATTTATTATTCACCGATTCTTTTTTTTTATTACGACATGATAATCTTTGATTCTCAGATTTTTCGAACAAAATATAAATCTGCCATTAGAGTTCGGATTGTAATTTTGATTCAAGTGAAGAAAGAGTAAGCCTATTTATTTCTGGTTCTAAAACCAGTAGTTCTAGCAGTCGACTCGGTTCTTTCAAATTCTTTCTCATTATTAAGAAAAGGTAACGAAGATAAAATACGAGCTTGTTTTATAGCAGTAGTAATTAATCGTTGTTGTTTCAAGGTCAATCTATTCACTCGTCTAGATAATATTTTTCCTTGTTCACTAATAAATCGACTAATTAAACTCATGTTTCTATAATCAATCCGATCCCCCGATTGGATTGGGGGCAAACGCCTACGAAAAGATCGCTTGGATTTAAGAAAGGGTCGCTTGGATTTATCCATATGGTTTGTTTAGTTTATTCCTTATCCATAAAATCCTATTTCTAATTCATTCTAGATCCGACCGAAATAGGATTTTATTTGTTTATATTTAAATATGTTATATAGAATGTCATTTTTTCCCCTTACTTGGAAGGGTGACACGCAGTCGATCTATTTCTTTATCTCCCCATGAATCGTATGTTTGTAACAATAGGGACAGAATTTTCTCAATTCCAATCGATTAGGCGTATTGTGCCGGTTCTTTTGAGTAGTATATCTGGAAATGCCCGTTGATGCCTGATTAACACTGTTTCGGACACAACTGGTACATTCCAAAATAACTGTTACTCGGATATCTTTACCCTTGGCCATGAACCTCCTTTGTATTTTTGATTGATTCAACTCTTCTATTTTCGATCCGAAAGGAAGAAGAAGAAAGGAAGGAAAAAAATAGAAGTTACTAACTTGAAATCAAATTCTAAAAGAAATATTTCACTGCAATCAATATAGTAAATCAAAGTAATAATAAGTAATAAAATGATTTTGAAACTCTATTTCAAATCGCCGGCCATTTAGTGAAGTATCTTGTATAATACTCTTGCCATAGACCCACATTTTCTATTCTACCTACATTCCTCTATTATTAATTTCATTCGAACTTGAAACCTGAGTCTCGCAACTGTTGAATCCACTTTGATTTTTTCTCTTTCCTCCCTTAATTCTAAAAAAGGGAAAAAAGAGAAAAGAGAGAAGGGGGGATTAGTCACAGATATCTGATTGTATCTTTAATCGTCTTTATTCCTATGCCAATAAAATAACTAGAATGAAAAAAAGGGGAATGTCAACGCATCCGGGAAAAAACGATTAATCTCTATCAATAGACCTGCTAAAGACCCGAACCAGAGAGTACTTAGTACCGGTGCCACGGATAGATATGTTTTTAGATCTCGCATTTTAAAACCTCCTTTATTGTAATACATAATGTAATACATATATGATCAGATGCATATGTAGTTAAGAACCACTTATAGTTGTACACGGAATCCCTAATTCAAATTGAAATGTACAATGAGCCGGTAAAGACTATTTTCCTTTTCTCAAAACAGAAAAAAAAAAGAAGTATCCTTCTTCCCCAGCATTACCGCAAAATACTCATTTATTTTGACGCTGGATTCCGTTCCCGATTTCATATGTATATAAGTTTTTGACTTTGACTATTATTATATGTTAAATGAGACCAAAACAAAAAGATGAAATGGTTATAT